CGCTACATCCCTTTCAATTGGTTTACAGTGTCATTGTAAAGAATCTTTGTCTTGTTTTCCATATCTTGATTTTCTCGGTTGATATATATAAATTATCCTGCCATTTTTTTCTTTTTAGTTTCATATTGTATAACATATATTATAATAATAATAAAATAAAAGACTTATATACATCTGAAATCCGCCTAACAAAAAAAAATGAATATTTTTAGAGAATGCTCGGGCAGAGAAGAAATGGACCTCTTTTTTTTTGTTAAAAAAAAGAATATCTAATGAATCGTTATCCATTTCAATTTGAATTAAGAATTTTGCGTACAAATACAAGTCGTTATTAATTAAATAACCATCTGATCATATATGTAATTATGTATTACAAATTCTAATAATAAGAATAAAGAATAAGAATAAAGAATAAGAATAAAGAATAAGAATAAAGAAGGAGGATTTTAAATGCGAGATCTAAAAACATATCTTTCCGTGGCACCAGTGGTAAGTACTCTATGGTTCGGTGCTTTAGCAGGTTTATTGATAGAGATCAATCGTTTATTCCCGGATGCATTGATATTCCCCTTTTTTTCATTCTAGTTATTGACACGGGAAGGGGTGAAGAAGATTAGAGATACAATCAAATATCTGTGATTAATCCCCCCTTCTCCTTCTTTTTTTTTTAGAAGTTAGAAAAGAGAAAGAATCAAGTTGGATTTGGCCTCAGCGAAACTCGGAATTCGGTCCAGGCTTCAATTGAATTTAATTAATAAGAAATTCCAAATTAAATTAATAATCCATTCCATTTCTATTAATCTATTAAATAATAGGGTGAGACCAGAAATAGAAATGGAATGGCTAAGGCGGGGCAAGAATATAATATCATACAGGATACTTAAATGAAAACAGAAATATTGTACTGTGATTCTAAATATAGTTAGAAATCATTGTATTACTTAATTATTACTATACTTCTAATTACTATACTTATAACTTATACTATATTGACTATATTGATTATTGATTGGAACGAGATCCTTCATAATTGGATTTCGAGTTAGCAACTTCTATTATTTTCTTTTTTGTTCCTTTTCGCTTCGAATCGTAAAATAGAAGAGTTAAGTGAATCAAAAACACAAAGGAGGTTCATGGCCAAAGGTAAAGATATCCGAATAGGGGTGATTTTGGAATGTACCAGTTGTGTTCGAAACAGTGTTAATAAAAAATCAACGGGTATTTCCAGATATATTACTCAAAAGAATCGACACAATACGCCTAGTCGATTGGAATTGAGAAAATTCTGTCCCTGTTGTTGCAAACATACTATTCACGGGGAGATAAAGAAATAGAGAAAATTGATCACTTGTGTGTCACCCCTCAAAGGAACATGAAAAATGATATATTTTTTTCATATTGTTCTAAATTATAGAAGAGATTGTATATATATAACATAGAATTTAATATAACATAGAATTTAATATAACACATAAATATACATATATTTATATATACATATATTTATAGATTATATATTTATTTTTTTATATTTATTTTATATATTTGAATATTTTAAAACATTCAAAACAAATTCAAAAATAAAAAATATAAGAATAAAAAAATAGAAACAAAGCAAATCCTATTTTTTACAAAATAGGATTTTCGGGATAAGGAATAAACAAACTATGGATAAATCTAAGCGACTCTTTCTTAAATCCAAGCGATCTTTTCGTAGACGTTTGCCCCCGATCCAATCGGGGGATCGAATTGATTATAAAAACATGAGTTTAATTAGTCGATTTATTAGTGAACAGGGAAAAATATTATCTAGACGGGTGAATAGATTGACCTTAAAACAACAACGATTAATTACGATTGCTATAAAACAAGCTCGTATTTTATCTTCGTTACCTTTTCTTAATAATGAAAAGCAATTTGAAAAAAGCGAGTCCGCCGCTCGAACTACTGGTCTTAAAACAAAAAAAAAAAAATAGGATTACTCTTCAATTGAATTCAAATTCCAATCGAAACTCAAATCAAATGTGGATTGATATTTTGTTCGAAAACTACGACAATCCAATTTTTATTATCGTGTTGTATGTAAGAAAAAAGAGAATCGGTGAAGAAGAATAAATCTTTTTTTATTGAACGTGGTTGCTCATTTTGACGACTTTATCATATATCATATGATTCTATTTTCTCATACAAATCTCTACTCTACCTTCCCGGAGTTCAGTCTCCGGGGAATTTTTATTTTATGATCTCATTGGAAATCATATAAAGACAATTCTTATTTAATATAGCTATTTGTGAAAGTATTTTACGATTAAGAAGCAACTGCCTCTTGTACAGATTATACATAAATATGTTATAACTATAGTATACTTTTTTTTGATTCTCGCGAATTACTGCATTTATTCGACTGATCCACAAACGACGAAAATCTCTTTTTTTCCTATCTCTATCCCGATGAGCCGAAACCAAAGCTTTTATTTTCTGTTGAGTAATAGTTCGAGTAAGTCTTGAATGAGCCCCTCGAAAACTTGATGTAAATAAACGAATTTTTGTCCTACGTTTCCGAGCTATATATCCTCGTTTAATTCTGGTCATTGAATAAATCAAACTTTGATGAATAACTATTTGATTTCTTTTCTTTCAGTTATTCTTTTCCCTTTACTAGTGTATTAATAATAAAAACGGATTTTTCCAATGTATAAAATAAAAGATTCCAATGGCTTTTGCTACTATAACCTTCCCAACCACGATTTTTTCTTTTTATTTCTAAGCATTTAACCTCGAAATAAGAAATTGTATTGATACTAGGTATCAAAAAAACATATTCAATTAAATAGAAATGGATAAAGAAATTGTGGATTCCATCGTTTCTATGGTTACTTCTTAAACGGCGAGGTCCTCTCTATACACCGGAGCCCCTTCTCTCATTTAATCAATGCTATTGTTAACTTGTACAGTTGACACTCTTTGGCTCTACCCATGAAATAGCTAGTAAAAAGTCTTTCACAACGAAATCTAACTATACAGTAACGGTATTTAAGTATGAAGTGAAGATTAGCTGGGGAGCTGACCCTCTTAGTCCGTTCTTGCAAGAATAAGGGCATAATCTTTCGGCTTTTAAATTTTGAAATCGAATTTCCCCTGCTTAATGGATAAGCATTTGCTACCAATGGGGAAGTCTTTCTCATCTGAAATTGCAAATTGAGTGAGGTGATTGGATTTGCACCAACGGAAACCATAAATTTGATACACAATAAAAGGATATATATTATTAAGAGATTCTTTTTTTTTTTTTTAAGATAGTGAATGGAATGGGGTTTTTCCATTCTATCCTAACCGATCACTGATACCGGAATAATTTGTTTCCTCTGTTTTGTCTTAGTCCATGATCGGAACGAGTCGCACATACACCCTAGTACATGTTCCTCGGCGCTGAGGGCATCCCCGAAGGGCGGGGGATTTCGTGACATTTCGGATTGGCTGTCTTGTGTTTCTAATAAGTTGTTTAATAGTTGGCATGTTGAATCATATATATAATGAGCTGGTTTAGATCAATCCTAACCCGATGATTATGAATTACTTATATTATTTTTCTAGATTATTTTCATTCTATATTAATTCTATATTACTTATATTCTTATTCTAGATTAATAGATTATAGATTAATTAATAGAGATATTCTAATTAAATCCAGTAAGCGGTAAGAAGAAAAAATCGAAAATTGTGTATTTGCGCGGAATCCCTGCTAATTTTTTATGGAACCGCTACAAGATCAACAATTCCATGAGCTTGGGCTTCTGCTGCTGACAAAAAAACATCCCTTTCCAAGTCTTCGGATACAACCCATAAAGGTTTGCCCGTTCTTTGTACATAAATCCTTGTGATAGTTTCGCGCAGTTTCAGTAGTTCTTCCGCTTCCAGGATAAATTCTCCCGTTTGTGCCTCATAAAAAGCACTTACGGGTTGATGGATCATTACCCTGACGATATAACATAATAAAAGGTTCCTCTATCTCGTACGATAAGACGAGAGATAAAGAATAATAAAAAACAAAGATTGAACAACCGTACAGGCATCTTTTGCGTATTGCATACGGCTCTACTATGGAATTGGTTTTTACCTTCCATGGAAGAAAGAGAAAAATAGAGAAGGTCTATCAGACCTAGATCGGTAAATGATCCAATAACCACCCTTCCTTTTTTTGTTTTGGAGTAGTTAAAAAATACTATGATGGTTCCGTTGCTTTATTATTTGGTCTGTTATTGAGCAATCCCAAAGTTTCTTTTTTTTTTTCATATTCTTTCATAACATAAAGATTGTTAAAAGCTTTTCGGTGTAAAAACAAAAAAGTTTGTGACGCTGAAATAGGCTCCTGATAGATCAGATAAAATCGGAAATACCCATTTTCTCATACCACTCTTTCGATACATAATCGAATGGTTTTGCAAAATTTTCGCATATCGAATTCGAAGTGCCATGCTATTATTGCTTAATATTCATATGGCGAAGGCATAGTCTTCTTTTTTTTTCTCAAATAAAAGACTCATTGGCGCCAAGCGTGAGGGAATGCTAGACGTTTAGTAATTTTTCCTCCTGCGAGAATAAGGGATCCCATTGAAGCGGCTAATCCCATGCATACTGTCTGTATATCTGGTTTCACAAATTGCATAGTATCATAAATAGCTATTCCGGGTATTATCCATCCGCCCGGAGAATTTATAAACAAATACAAATCTTTGGTATCATCCTCTATACTGAGATATACCATAAGGCCAATAAGTTGATTCGATATCGCACTATCAATCACTTGGCCTAAAAAAAGTAGTCTTTCTCGATAAAGTCGGTTGATTAGGATAAGATTTTATCCCTTAGGAGCCGTACATGCACCTTTTGATGCATACGGTTCACCAAAAATCGCGAAAAAAAAAATCAATGTGTAGATTTCAACCCTCTTTCTTTTTTTTTTTTCTTTTTCATAGCAGACTTTTTCGAACTTCTAATGA